AAAATAAATACGATAAAACCAATATTCTAAAGACAATAAAATCATCTTGTTACGTTTCCACATCAAAGTGAAATTTAGTATTTAGTTCTTTTTTCTTTCAATTCATGCCTATTGGTGTTCCAAAAGTACCTTTCCGAAGTCCTGGAGAGGAAGATGCATCTTGGGTTGACGTATAGTGCGACTTGTCAGATATATTGGGTCATATGGGATTTCCCCGTTCTCTCCCCCAATCGAGATATCCTCCGTTTCGCCCAAGAAAGAAAAATTGAATCATCAAAAATTTGGAGCGTGAAGTACAATTAGAACCATTGTTTGGGGGGATTCACATTACTATTATCAATTTATATAATTTATGGTTGGCTTGGTTTGGACTAAAAAGATGAAGTATCCAGGCTCCGTTTAGAAAAAACCCAATTGGTAATATATCTATGATTACTACTTGTATCATAAATGATTCCTGTTTGGTATTTGTAAAGAGATCCTATTTGGTAATCTCAAACTAAATACGTGGTGAAAGGTATGAAATGAATTGAAAAAAAAAAATAAAGTCATAACAAAAAGAAAAGGTAATGGGAAGATTTGTCCTATATGTGCAAATCAAAATCGGGCGGATCTTTACCCGGAGTAGAGCATAAACCTAAAAAGATGAAAGAGACCCATTCAGGAACAAGAAAATACCATCGTGATTTGGATTGAATCTCGATGAAACAATACATCAATGAAAAGTTAATTTGATAAGTTTAGTGACTTTTTTCTATTATTATTAGAAGAAAGAAAGAAGTCAAAATTCGTCTTTATTGAAAAATCGAAGAAAAAGTCCTTTCATTAGAAGTCAGAAAAAACCTGCTATAAAAAAAGAATAGAAACAAAGAAATAGGACTTGAATCTATACATTGATTCTTCGCAATTTTTTTTTGAACCGTATGCGTCAAAAGGTGCATGTACGGTTCCTAAGGGATACAATTTTACCCTAATCAACCGACTTTATCGAGAAAGATTACTTTTTTTAGGCCAAGAAGTTGATAGCGAGATCTCCAATCAACTTATTGGTCTTATGGTATATCTCAGTATCGAGGATGATACCAAAGATCTGTATTTGTTTATAAACTCTCCTGGCGGATGGGTAATACCTGGAGTAGCTATTTTTGATACTATGCAATTTGTGCGACCGGATGTCCATACAATATGCATGGGATTAGCCGCGTCAATGGGATCTTTTATCCTGGTTGGAGGAGAAATTACCAAACGTCTAGCATTCCCTCACGCTTGGCGCCAATGAGGTTTTTTTTTTATTTGAGAGAAAAAAGAAGACTATGCCTTCGCCATATGAATATTAAGTAATAATAGCATGGCACTTCGAATTCGATATGCAAAATTTTTGTATTGTTTTTTTTTTTCAAAAGATTAGATTATGTATCGAGAGAGTAAGTATGAGATAAAAGGTATTTCCGATTTTCTCTTATCTATCGGGAGTCCAGTTCAGCGTCACAAACTTTTTTGTTTTCACACCAAAGGGCTCTTAACAATATTTAAGTTATAAAAAAAGAGTGTGAAAAAAAAAAGCAAGATTTTTCCTTATTTGATTGGATCAAAAAGAAACTTTGGGATTGCTGAATCAAAGATAAAAAAAAGAATCAATTCAAAAATAGAAAGCAACGGAGCCATCATAGTATTTTTGAACTCCTCTGAAAGGAAGGGTGGCAATTTGATCATTTATCCATCTGGGTCTGATAGATTCTATTTTTCTCTTTCTTCAATGGAAGGTAAGGGTCAATTTTATTGTAGAGCCGTATGCAATGCACAAAAGAGGATGCCCGTACGGTTGTTCAATTCTATCTTTTTTTTTCCTATTATTCTTTATCTTTCTTTCTTTTCTCTTCGTTTCATCATGCGAGATAGAGAACTGTTATATCATCAGGGTAATGATCCATCAACCTGCTAGTTCTTTTTATGAGGCACAAACGGGAGAATTTATCCTGGAAGCGGAAGAACTGCTGAAACTACGTGAAACCCTAACAAGGGTTTATGTACAAAGAACGGGCAAACCCTTATGGGTTGTATCTGAAGACATGGAAAGAGATGTTTTTATGTCAGCAACAGAAGCCCAAGCTTATGGAATTGTTGATCTTGTAGCAGTTGAATGAAAATAAGATGGATTTTGTGCAAATCCGTGATTTGATATTTTATCTACGAGTTTAATATTCTATTAAATAGAAATAATTCATAATCATCCGGTTAGGATCAATCTAAACCAGCCCATTATGTATATGATTCAACATGCCAACTATTAAACAACTTATTAGAAATACAAGACAGCCAATTCGAAATGTCACGAAATCCCCCGCTCTTCGGGGATGTCCTCAGCGTCGAGGAACATGTACTAGGGTGTATGTGCGACTCGTTTAGATCATGAGCTGGCACAAAAAAAAGCAAGAAAACCGCTTTCCAGTATCAATGATCAGTACCAGTAAATAGGATAGAATGGAAGAAGGAACCCCAT